TGGTCTCGCAGAAACAATAAGGGGATTTCAATTCATCCTTTCCGGAGAATTAGACGGTCTTCCCGAGCAGGCCTTTTATTTGGTGGGTAACATCGATGAAGCTACCGCGAAAGCTATGAACTTAGAAGAGGAGAGCAAATTGAAGAAATGACCTTAAATCTTTGTGTACTTACTCCTAATCGAATGATTTGGGATTCCGAAGTGAAAGAGATTATTTTATCTACTAATAGTGGACAAATTGGCGTATTACCAAATCATGCCCCTATTGCCGCAGCTGTAGATATAGGCCTTTTGAGAATACGATTAAACGACCAATGGTTAACGGTGGCTCTTATGGGCGGTTTCGCTAGAATAAGTAATAATGAGATCACTATTTTAGGAAATGATGCGGAAATTAGTACTGACATTGATCCACAAGAAGCTCAACAAACTCTTAAAATAGCTGAAGCTAACTTGAGTAGAGCTGAGGGTAAGAGACAAGTAATTGAGTCAAATCTAGCTCTCAGACGAGCTAGGACGCGAGTAGAGGCTGTCAATGCAATTTCCTCTGAGTAGTCATCAATACATTCAATCAAAATCAAAAGAGTTATTTATTATACCCTATACACTACATATTTATTCCATAAAATGAACACAATGAAGTCTAATCTGATTATAGAACGACAAAAGGAGTATGGGTAGAAAAACTTATTAGATACCATGGAATCCGGTATCTAATAAGTTCTACCTACTATTGGATTTGAACCAATGACTCCCGCCGTATGAAAGCAATACTCTAACCACTGGGTTAAGTAGGTTATTTATCACCACAAAAAAAATCTCTATCACTTTGATGGATTAATGGATTATAGGTAAAATAGGTTTTTTAAGCAATATCAATCTTTTACCCGTAAACGTAAACAAATCCGAGAGTTATCATGTTTAATTTTGGAATGTCCTTCTTGACAAGCTTGACAAGAAAATCTAACTATATTAAAATAGTTATAACAAGGGCTATAGCTCAGTTAGGTAGAGCACCTCGTTTACACGTGCGCCAATGCTTTTCAAGGGAGCCAATTATGCAATGACCATAATTTCTTTTTTTTAGAAGTTTATGTCTTACTTCGTATATTTGAGAGAATAAGAGAAAAATAGCCTGACAACTATTTGGTTTGATTTGGTTTATCCAATTCAGGTGCGAATCCCGGTGCCAAATAAAAAAGAACCTGCCATTGTAAGGTAAATGCTCATTCCATTCAATGCCAGGCATAATGAGTCTAAAGATCTCAAAAGAATCTCTTTTCGCCCTATGAGCTTTGAGGTGTATGAAGTCTCATATTTGACTCTTGCAGCGGAGCGATAGAGACTCCATTTCGCTTAGGTTGATCTAGGCCGAAGGCATACCTAAATCAAGGTCACCCTTCTTTGAAAAACTTTGGTATTGCTCCTATATCAGGATACAAATAATGAATAAGAGCATATGGAACCATCTCATTATCCCATCTCTCTTCCTGTAAAGATGTAAAGAAAAAATATGGTGGACTAACTGATTTTTACATCAGTTGATGAAAGAGCCCAATGCAACAAAATGCATGTTGGGTCTTTGAAAAAGTTTAAATCATTTCGATAAAAAAAGTTTTATCTGTTTTACCGAGAAAGTCTACGGTTCGAGTCCGTATAGCCCTAATACATTCCCTTTTTGTTTTATATCTAAATTTTAGTACTCTATTGATAATTCATATTTAATATTATATAAATAATAGATTCTCTTTCTTTTATTTCATTGTTATTAATTGAATTTCTCTTTTGCTATAAGAACTATAAGAGATTCTTTATTTTCCCTTTCTCTTTCTATATGTATAGACATAGTATTCTCTTACACAAACATATACTTAAGTATATACTTCTTCAAAATCTTATAAAGTTATAAAGAGAGAGTATAAAGTAAAAACTTATCTTATTTCGATTTCCTATTTTCTGTCTTAGAATATTTTCTGTCTTAGAAATAGAAAGAGAAAGGGAAAATAAATAAAAAAAGAACAGCGATTTTATTTGATCAAAAGAAATTCTTTAGAAAGTATTTTTGAATAATTATTTTGGAATAATTAAGCCTATTACGCATTTATAGGAGTACTTTTATGTTTCTGCTTCACGAATATGATATTTTCTGGGCATTCCTAATAATATCAAGCGTTATTCCTATCTTGGCATTTTTCATTTCCGGAATTTTAGCCCCGATTAGAGAAGGGCCAGAAAAGCTTTCTAGTTATGAATCAGGTATAGAACCCATGGGAGATGCTTGGGTACAATTCCGAATTCGCTATTACATGTTTGCTCTAGTTTTTGTTGTTTTTGATGTTGAAACGGTCTTTCTTTATCCATGGGCAATGAGTTTTGATGTATTGGGTGTATCTGTATTTATAGAAGCTTTCATTTTTGTGCTTATCCTAATTGTGGGTTCAGTTTATGCATGGCGAAAAGGAGCGTTGGAATGGTCTTAGCTGAAGATTTAGACAATCAA